TTGTACAATTCAGACCTAACCATTAATCGAGAAGCGATGGGAACGACGGAACCTGTGAATGCCTAAGATTTTATTAAAAAGGAATCTTAATGATTCATTGGGTGGGATGGCGGAACGAACCAAGAACCAATCCATTTATTCTGAGGAATCATGTTCTGAGGAGTCATGGGCTAACCCTACATCTGAAATAGATAATAAAAGAGTAAATATTCGCCCGCGAAAATTTGGATTTTATATGATAATAATAAAAGGAAAAACAAAATAAAGATTCGTTAGAACCTTATAACATAACAAAACAACATTATCTGTTTATATCTAGATAGGAAGAATTGTATATAATAGAAAAAGATGTTTAGTTATATATCAAAACAAGATATACAAATTTCCAATAGACCAATAGATTAGATGAAATCGCAAAAAATCCCACAACGATTCGATATATTATTTTATTCATTAAATCCATGTATATTCTATTTTAATCGTTTCATTCGCGAGGAGCCGTATGAGGTGAAAATCTCATGTACGGTTCTGTAGTAGAGATGGAGTTGCGAAAGAACCATCAACTATAACCCCAAAAGAACCAGATTCCGTAAACAACATAGAGGAAGAATGAAAGGAATATCCTCTCGAGGTAATCATATTTGCTTCGGTAGATATGCTCTTCAGGCACTTGAGCCCACTTGGATCACATCTAGACAAATAGAAGCAGGGCGGCGGGCAATGTCACGAAATGCCCGCCGCGGTGGAAAAATATGGGTACGCATATTTCCAGACAAACCGGTTACAGTAAGACCTACAGAAACACGTATGGGGTCGGGAAAAGGATCTCCCGAATATTGGGTAGCTGTCGTTAAACCAGGTAGAATACTTTATGAAATGGGCGGAGTCACAGAAAATATAGCCAGAAAAGCTATTGCAATAGCAGCATCCAAAATGCCTATACGAACTCAATTCATTATTTCGGCATAATAATTAGAACCAAAGGAAAGAGGTCTTTGGGATGAAAAAAAAAAAACCAATTGGAGGTTTCTTTTTTTTTTTTGGATACACAATATTTCTTCTTTTTTTACTTCGCCCTTTGCACTGAAAGAACAGAGAAAAAAAAATGATATGATTCAACCTCAAACCCATTTGAATGTAGCCGATAACAGCGGGGCCCGCGAATTGATGTGTATTCGAATCATAGGAACTAGTAATCGACGATATGCTTATATTGGTGACGTTATTGTTGCTGTAATCAAGGAAGCAGTACCAAATACACCTTTAGAAAGATCAGAAGTGATCAGAGCTGTAATTGTACGTACTTGTAAAGAACTCAAACGTAACAACGGTATGATAATACAATATGATGATAATGCTGCGGTTGTCATTGATCAAGAAGGAAATCCAAAAGGAACTCGAATTTTTGGTGCGATCGCCCGGGAATTGAGACAGTTAAATTTCACTAAAATAGTTTCATTAGCACCCGAGGTATTATAAGACGAGACCGTGATATCTTTATAGTATTTGGATATCTTTATAGTATTTGAATGAAATAGATTAATTAATAGATTGATTATGTCTCACGCATATACCTTTTTGTAATTATTATTATTTAGAATTATTCTAAATAGAATTTATTATATAATAATTCAAAAATAAAAAAGAAAATCAGTATTCAATACAAAATAGAAATCTAATAAAAATAAATAGAATAATAACTAAATATTATTAGAATTCCATTATTCTAAATATTCATTATTAATTAATATAAAATTAATACAAGATATAAAATAATAAAAGAGCATGTTGATTATATCAAAAGTCAAGGGCAAGAATCATTTTAGTTTATCATGGGTAAGGACACCATTGCTGACATAATAACCTCTATACGAAATGCTGACATGAATAGAAAAGGGACGGTTCGAATACCATCTACTAACATCACCGAAAACATTGTTACAATACTTTTCCGAGAAGGTTTTATTGAAAACGTGAGAAAACATAGGGAAAGCAACAAAAATTTTTTAGTTTTAACTCTACGACATAGAAGAAATAGGAAAGGATCATATAAAACTATTTTTAATTTAAAACGAATCAGTAGACCGGGTCTACGAATCTATTCTAATTATCAACGAATTCCTAGAATTTTAGGAGGGATGGGGATTGTAATTCTTTCTACTTCTCGAGGTATAATGACAGATCGAGAGGCTCGATTAGAAAGAATTGGCGGAGAAATTTTATGCTATATATGGTAATCTTTCTGATATACGAATTAGATGAGAAACTTACATACATTTTTGTGAAAAAAGAGAGAGAAAAGTCGGGTTTCTAATATCACTCCTCATACATTAGTTAATACGGGAAGGGGTTTCAACTGGAATAGGAATAAAAGAAACAAATGGATTCATGAGGGTTTAATTACTGAATTACTTCCCAATGGTATGTTCCAGGTTCGTTTCTATAATGAAAATATGATTCTAGGTTATGTTTTCAGAAGTATTCGACATAGTTTTATACATATAGAGATAAAGTAAAAATGGAAGTAAGTCATTTTGATTCAAGCGGAGGGCGTATAATTTATAGACCCCGGAACAAAAATTCGAATGATTCTACTCAACTTCAACATTCTGTTTTTTTTTTTTATGGGGATACAATTTTAAGTTCAAAATTTCAGGAAACCCTATTTTCTTCCAATAAATAGATTCGAAATTCAGTTAAGGAATGACAAATATGAAAATAAGGGCCTCCGTTCGTAAAATTTGTGAAAAATGTCGACTGATCCGTAGGCGCGGACGAATTATAGTAATTTGTTCCAATCCAAGACATAAACAAAGACAAGGATAATCTTTCCAAAAAACAAAAAAGGGGGGCTTTCTAAAACTAAAGGACCGGATGCACAAAAAAAATCAAACAAATAAAATAAAAATAAAAAAATTAGAATTATCTATTAAATTTTAATAAATTCCAATTATATTCCAATTTGATTAATATTCTATTTTTATATTCTATATATATTAATTTCTATATATATTATTAATTTCTATATATATTAATTTATTAGAATATAAATATATTAGATGTTAGAATTCTATTGAATATATTATATATAAATTATATATATAAATTAAATAAATATTCTATAAATATTCTCAATTTAAATTCTATATATATATTCGAATTTTATATATATTAGAATTTTGATATTTTAGATTAGTATATATATTAGAATATTGAATTTCTTATTTATATATTTTTCTATTTTCTTTTTTAGAATTTATTTAATATTAATTCTTCTTTAAATGAAAAAATAGAAAGGATCTGTTTTTGACATGAAATGGATATATCCATATATCTCTGGCTTATATTTATGAGATAATAAAATATGGGAAAATCTATACCAAAAAAGGGTTCACGTAGAAATGGACGTATTGGTTCACGTAAGAATGCGCGTAAAATACCAAAGGGAGTTATTCATGTTCAAGCTAGTTTTAACAATACCATTGTGACTGTTACAGATGTACGGGGTCAGGTGATTTCTTGGTCCTCCGCCGGTACTTGTGGATTCAAGGGTACAAGAAGGGGGACACCATTTGCCGCTCAAACCGCAGCAGGAAATGCTATTCGGACAGTAGCGGATCAAGGTATGCAACGAGCAGAAGTCATGATAAAAGGTCCCGGTCTCGGAAGAGATGCGGCATTAAGAGCTATTCGTAGAAGTGGTATACTATTAAGTTTCATACGGGATGTAACCCCTATGCCACATAATGGATGTAGGCCCCCTAAAAAAAGACGTGTGTAAAAGGAAAAATAAACATTGAAGAGATTTCAAGAGAAATAAATAATTCAAGGATTTGATCAAAAAAAAATATATTACTATGGTTCGAGAGAAAGTAAGAGCATCCACTCGGACACTACAGTGGAAGTGTGTTGAATCAAGAGCAGACAGTAAGCGTCTTTATTATGGACGCTTTATTCTGTCTCCACTTATGAAAGGTCAAGCCGACACAATAGGGATTGCGATGCGAAGAGCTTTGCTCGGAGAAATAGAGGGAACATGTATCACACGTGCAAAATCTGAGAAAATACCACATGAATATTCTACCATAGTGGGTATTCAAGAATCAGTACATGAAATTTTAATGAATTTGAAAAAAATTGTATTGAGAAGTAATCTTTATGGAACTCGGGACGCGTCTATTTGTGTCAAGGGTCCTGGATATGTAACTGCTCAAGCCATAATTTTACCACCTTCTGTGGAAATCGTTGATAATACACAACATATAGCTAACCTAACAGAACCCATTAATTTGTGCATTGGATTACAAATTGAGAGGAATCGCGGATATCGTATAAAAACACTAAATACCTTTCAAGACGGAAGTTATCCTATAGATGCTGTATTCATGCCTGTTCGAAATGCAAATTATAGTATTCATTCTTATGTGAATGGGAATGAAAAACAAGAGATACTTTTTCTCGAAATATGGACAAATGGAAGTTTAACTCCTAAAGAAGCGCTTTATGAAGCTTCCCGGAATTTGATTGATTTATTTATTCCTTTTTTACATGCGGACGAAGAAAACTTAAATTTAGAAAACAATCAACACAAAGTTACTTTACCCCTTTTTACTTTTCATGATGGATTGGCTAAACTAAGCAAAAATCAAAAAGAAATAGCATTGAAATCTATTTTTATTGACCAATTAGAATTGCCTCCCAGAATCTATAATTGTCTCAAAAGGTCCAATATACATACATTATTGGAGCTTGTGAATAACAGTCAAGAAGACCTTATGAAAATGGAACATTTTCGCATAGAAGATGTAAAACGTATATTGGACATTTTAGAAATAGAAAAGCATTTTGCATAAAATTGAAATCTATTGGATTTTTTTATCTTTTTTTTTTAGAAAAAAAAAAAAAAATGAAAATGTGGGTTTTGAATCTTTAGCACAAATCAATATACTCGAAATAGGTCCAAAATGGAATAGATGTATCTAGGGATTAGTGCTTTCAAA